TACCTGCCATATAACTGTTGTAATGAAAGATATATCCTTAGATGAATATATAGAGACCGACTCTATTACATGGTCACAAAAGAAAAAAAAGGATACAACTATGTCGTATTATGATATGTATAGTAATGGGGGAACATGGGACAAAAAATAAATCCAATAGGTTTCAGACTTGGTACAAGCCAAGGTCATCATTCCCTTTGGTTCGCACAACCAAAAAATTATTCTGAGGGTCTGCAAGAAGATCAAAAAATAAGAAATTATATCAAGAATTATGTACAAAAAAATATGAAAACATCTTCTGGCGTCGAGGGAATTGCACGTATAGAGATTCAAAAACGAATCGACCTGATCCAAATCATAATCTATATGGGATTTCCAAAAATATTAATAGAAAGTCGACCCCGAGGAATCGAAGAATTACAGATGAATTTACAAAAAGAAATTCATTCTGTAAATCGAAAACTTAACATTGCTATCACACGAATTGAAAAACCTTATGGAAACCCTAATATTCTTGCAGAATTTATAGCTGGCCAATTAAAAAATAGAATTTCTTTTCGCAAAGCAATGAAAAAGGCTATAGAATTAACTGAACAAGCGGATACAAAGGGAATTCAAGTGCAAATTGCAGGACGTATCGACGGAAAAGAAATTGCGCGTGTTGAATGGATCAGAGAAGGTAGGGTTCCACTACAAACCATTCGAGCTAAAATTGATTATTGTTCCTATACAGTTCGAACAATCTATGGGGTATTAGGCATCAAAATTTGGATATTTATAGACGGGGAATAATAAACCTTAATTTTCTTTTGCATTCTATCCAGCGATGGAACAAAAAATAATAAATTAGTTTCTTCTTTTTCTTTTCTGTTCAATAAAAAATGAACAATTATAATTCTATTATAATTCTATAGGGTTTAATAAAAATTCAATGAATCTTTTGATAAAATTGCTATGCTTAGTGTGTGACTCGTTGGTTTTTTAGGGTTAGTATAAAAATAAGCCCGATAGTATAAACAAATAACTATAGAAGTAATAACCAACTCATCACTTCGTATTATCTGGATCCAAAGAACCAGTCAAGATATGATATATTGTTCATATTGTTGTAGCAACTGAAATCTTTTTTTATTAAAAAATTCTGCTTATAAGTCGTCAATCGAAATAAAAAAGAAAGGGTATGGATAAAAGAAAGGATGAGAGAAAGAAAGAAAAAGTATATTAATGATATAGAATTCCAATATGTAAGGTCTATGAGTCATCTCAGAAAAAATCTGTGTAATAAAGCATCAATACGGATTCCTCATTAAACGGATCTGCTCAGCGAACAAAAAATAAAGAGCTTTGAGCCAATAAAGACTAAGAATATTGACTCAAGAACTAATAGCTCCATTGTATAATTCAGACCTAACCATTAAGTAAGAAGCGATGGGAACGACGGAACCTGTGAATTCAAAAGATTCTAGTGAAAATTCATTCGAATGATTCATTGATCGGGATGGCGGAACCGGCCAGAGACCAATTCATCTATTCGGAAAAGTTATGAACTAATGATAGAACTGAAATAGAAATGGAAAGAGTAAATATTCGCCCGCGAAAACTTTATTTTCTTGGATTGCTAAATTTGGGTCAATCCAATACGATAAAGAATAAAACAAAAGAAAGATTCGTTTTAACATTCTAAAATAGATAAATATAAGAAAAAAGAGTTATTTTATATATTTAGTTATCTATACAAACAAGATATACAAATTTATATATAAAATTTGATCTAGATTAAATGAAATCTATGATCTATGATTCAGTATATTACTTACTTAAATACATGTATATCTTAATTCAAATTATATTATATTATATCTGAATTGAATTCAAAATCTTTAATTTGAATTGATTTTATTCGCGAGGAGCTGGATGAGAAGAAACTCTCACGTCCGGTTCTGTAGTAGAGATGGAACTCAAAACAAACCATCAACTATAACCCCAAAAGAACCAGATTCCGTAAACAACATAGAGGAAGAATGAAGGGAATATCCTCTCGAGGTAATACTATTTGTTTTGGTAAATACGCTCTTCAGGCACTTGAACCCGCTTGGATCACATCTAGACAAATAGAAGCAGGTCGACGAGCAATGACACGAAATGCACGTCGCGGTGGAAAAATATGGGTCCGTATATTTCCGGATAAACCGGTTACAGTAAGACCCGCAGAAACACGTATGGGTTCAGGTAAAGGCTCTCCCGAATATTGGGTAGCTGTTGTTAAACCAGGTCGAATCCTTTATGAAATGGGTGGAGTAACAGAAAATATAGCCAGAAGGGCTATTTCAATAGCAGCGTCCAAAATGCCTATACGAGCTCAATTCATCATTTCGGGATAAAAAAGAAATAGGCCTTAAAAATCGCGGGTGCAGGTTTCTTTTTTTTTTTTTTTTGACAAAAAATATTTCTTTTTTTCTTCGACCTTGTATTGTAAAAAACAGATAAAAAAATGATATGA